TGATAGGACAACTCCAATCAGGGATCAAATAGAAAGGATCACAAAAGACAAGAAAGATAATTTTATAACTCCAAATATAAATATTAGTCCTAACGAGAGAAGTTGTGGTGATAAAAGACCAGAATTACAGAAACATATTTGGAAGGTATTCAAAAAGGGAAGTGCCCGATTAATCCCGAAATGGAACTATTTTATGAAATCTTTTATTCAAAGAATATACATAGATATCTTTCTATATGCCATTAACATGCCCAGGGTCAATACCCAACTTTTCCTTGAATTAAGAATTAGAAAAAAAATGATCGATAAATACATTTACAATGATGAAACAAATCAAAATACAATTCATTTTATTTCGACTATCAAATCGCTTTCTAATATTACTAATATTAGTCATTCTAATATTAGTAATAATAATTCACAGATTTATTGTGACTTATCTTCTTTGTCCCAAGCATATGTATTTTATATATTATCACAAACCCAAGTTTTAAACAAGTATTACTTGAAATCCCTATTTCAACATGACGGAGAATATCCTTTTATTAAGGATAAAATAAAGGACTATTTTTTGACACGAGGAATATTTCATTCTGAATCAAGATATAAGCAACTGCCAAATTGTAGAATGAATGAATGGAAAAATTGGTTAAGGGGTCATTATCAATATAATTTATCTCATACTAGATGGTCTCGATTAGTACCGCGAAAGTGGCGAAATGGGGTCAATCAACACCATAGGATTAAAAAAAAAAACTCAAAAAAATGGGATTCATATGAAAAAGACCAATTAATTCATTACGAGAAAGATAATTCTTATGCAGTGGATTCATTACCGAGTCCTAAAAAAAAAATGGAAAAACATTACAAATATGATCTTTTATCACATAAATATATTAATTATGGATATAGGAAGGACTCATATATTTATGGATCGCCATTACAAATAAACGGCGATCGAGAGATTCCATACAATTACAACACACATAAATCCGAACCTTTTTATGTACCAGGCGATATAGCTATTAGCGATTATCTAGGAGAGGAATATATTATCAGTACGGATAAAAATCCGGATAGAAAATATTTGGATTGGAGAATCATCCATTTTTGTCTTAGAAACAATAAAAATATCAATATTGAGACCTGGGGCAATATGAATACCGAGATCGACGCTAATAAAAATACTAAGATTGGGACTAATGATTATCAAATAATTAATAAGAAAGGGATATTTTATCTCACGACTCATCAAGAAATTAACCCGAGAAATCAAAAAAAGAACCTTTTTGATTGGATGGGAATGAATCAAGAAATCCTATATCGTCCTAGATCAAATCTTAAATCTTGGTTCTTCCCAGAATTTATGCGACTTTATGAGGCATATAAGACGAAACCTTGGATCATACCATCCCAATTACTTATTTTCCATTTTGATGGAAATCAAAAAAAAGATCTTCATATATCATCTAATCAAAAAGAACATCTTGAATTAGAGACTCAGAACCAAGAAGAAAAAAAACGACAGGACAAAAAAAATCCTGGATCAGATGCACAAAACCAAAAAGATGTTGAAGAGGATTCAACGCGATCAGACAGTAAGAAACGTAGCAAGAAAAAGAAACCCAAGAGCAAAAGCAATAAGGAAGCGGAACTAGACTTCTTCCTGAAAAGATATTTTCTTTTTCAATTGAGATGGGACGACCCCTTGAATCAAAAAAGGATCAATAATATCAAGGTATATTGTCTCCTACTTAGGTTGATGGATCCAAAAGAAATTGCCCTAGCCTCTATTCAAAGGGGAGAAATGTGCCTGGCTGCAATGAAGATTCAAAAGGATCTAGCCGTTACAGAATTGATAAAAAAGGGAATATTGATTCTCGAACCGGTTCGTCTGTCTATTAAATGGGATGGACAATTTATTATGTATCAAACCATAGGTATTTCCTTGGTACATAAGAGTAAGCACAAAACTAATCGAAGATGCCGAGAAAAAAGATATGTTGATGAGAATTATTTCGATATATCCATTGAACAACATGGAAAGATGCTTGTGAATAGAGACAAGAAGAATCATGATTTGCTTGTTCCTGAAAATATTCTATCTCTTAGACGTCGTAGAGAATTGAGAATTCTAATTCGTTTCAATTCCGAAAATAGGAACATTGTGAATAGAAATCCAGTATTTTTGAATGGGAATGGCTCACATAACTGTGAGCAATTTGTAGATAGGGACAAGCATCTTGATACAGATACAAATAAATTCATTAAATGGAAATTGTTTATTTGGCCCAATTATCGATTAGAAGATTTAGCTTGCATGAATCGCTATTGGTTTGATACCAATAATGGAAGTCATTTCAGTATGTCAAGGATATATATGTATCCACGATTCAGAATTAGTTAATGGTACAATCAATTTCCTATACATCCCATATCCGATATATGGGACAGGCATATGTGCACACACGTCATGTTATATTCTGATAATGATACTGATTCAGTGATGTATCAATTGGATCTAGGAGTGAATCAGCAGGATCTTCTTAGGTCCAAATCATTCTGATTCGGAAGTGCAAGAATATTCCATGTATTTCTTTATATCCGAATCAAATCAAAAAATCCACTTTTTTTTTTTGATTTGATTAATTTGATCGAAACTTGATAGAAACAAAAAAGTAGTATATGAATAAATCCGGATTATTGTCTGCACCAGATCGAAATGACTGGCATTATTATTCCTGATCGTAAAAATCCATATCTGTGGAAAAGAAAGGAACAAAAATAGAAGAATTCTTTTGATTTTATGTTATGGTAAAAAAATCGTTCATCTTAGTTATTCCGCAAGAGGAAAAGAAAGGGTCTGTTGAATTTCAAATATCCAGTTTCACCAATAAAATACGGAGACTTACTTCACATTTGGAATTGCACAGAAAAGACTATTTATCTCAGAGAGGTCTGCGGAGAATTCTTGGAAAACGTCAACGGTTGCTGGCTTATTTGTCAAAGAAAAATCGAGTACGTTATAAGGAATTAATCAGTCAGTTGGATATTCGTGAGCCAAAGACTCATTAATTGGAAAATTTGTTTGAATTATTCGGTTAATTTGATCTTGAATTTTGATGAATCTAGTTTCGTTTTTAGAAAGTCATGAAATAATGAATCGGGGAAGAAAACATATGACTGTACCAGCTACAAGAAAAGACCTCATGATAGTCAATATGGGTCCTCACCACCCATCAATGCATGGTGTTCTTCGACTCATTGTTACTCTAGATGGTGAAGATGTTATTGACTGTGAACCCATATTGGGTTATTTACACAGAGGGATGGAAAAAATTGCAGAAAACCGAACAATTATACAATATCTCCCTTATGTAACACGTTGGGATTATTTAGCTACTATGTTCACAGAAGCAATAACAGTAAATGCACCAGAAGAATTGGGAAATATTCAAATACCTAAAAGAGCCAGTTATATCAGAGTAATTATGCTGGAACTGAGTCGTATAGCTTCTCATTTGTTATGGCTTGGGCCTTTTATGGCTGATATCGGTGCACAGACTCCTTTCTTCTATATTTCCAGAGAGAGAGAATTACTATATGATCTATTTGAAGCTGTCACAGGTATGCGAATGATGCATAATTATTTCCGTATCGGGGGAGTAGCTGCTGATTTACCTCATGGCTGGATAGATAAATGTTTGGATTTCTGCGATTATTCTTTAACAGGAGTTGCTGAATATCAAAAGCTTATTACGCGCAATCCTATCTTTTTGGAACGAGTTGAAGGAGTGGGCATTATTGGTGGAGAGGAAGCAATAAATTGGGGTTTATCAGGACCAATGCTACGAGCTTCCGGAATACAATGGGATCTTCGTAAAGTCGACCATTATGAGTGTTATGATGAATTAGATTGGGAAGTCCAGTGGCAAAAAGAAGGAGACTCATTAGCTCGTTATTTAGTAAGAATCGGTGAAATGACGGAATCCATAAAAATTATTCAACAGGCTCTGGAAGGAATTCCGGGGGGGCCCTATGAAAATTTGGAAGTCCGGCGCTTTGATAGAGCAAGGGATTCCGAATGGAATTATTTTGAATATGGATTCATTAGTAAAAAGCCTTCTCCCACTTTTGAATTGTCAAAGCAAGAACTTTATGTGAGAGTGGAAGCCCCAAAGGGAGAATTAGGTATTTTTCTGATAGGAGATAATAGTGTTTTCCCCTGGAGATGGAAAATTCGTTCACCAGGTTTCATCAATTTGCAAATTCTTCCTCAGCTGGTTAAAAGAATGAAATTGGCTGATATCATGACGATACTAGGTAGTATAGATATTATTATGGGAGAAGTTGATCGTTGAAATGATAATTGATACGACAGAAGTACAAGCTATTAATTCTTTTTCCAGATCGGAATCCTCAAAAGAGTTCTATGGACTCATATGGCTGCTTGTGCCTATTTTTACTCCTGTATCGGGAATCTTAATAGGGGTATTAGTGATTGTGTGGTTAGAAAGAGAAATATCCGCAGGGATACAACAACGCATTGGGCCTGAATACGCCGGTCCCTTGGGGATTCTTCAAGCTCTAGCAGATGGGACAAAATTACTTTTCAAAGAAGATCTTCTCCCATCTAGAGGAGATATTCGTTTATTCAGTGTCGGACCCTCCATAGCGGTCATATCAATTCTACTGAGTTATTCAGTAATTCCTTTTGGCTATCGCCTTATTATAGCCGATATCAGTATAGGTGTTTCTTTATGGATTGCCATTTCAAGTATTGCTCCCATTGGACTTCTTATGTCAGGATATGGGTCGAATAATAAATATTCTTTTTCAGGTGGTCTACGAGCTGCTGCTCAATCTATTAGTTATGAAATACCATTAACTCCATGTGTGTTATCAATATCTCTACGTGTGATTCGTTGGAACATTAACTTTTACCTCTTTCCTAGAAAAAAGGAAAGAGGTTGAATAGATAGAATACCTATCTTTATTTTTATTCATCATTCGGATCGATGAGCTAAACCAGATAGTTAATTGAGTCAAACAAAACAGCTTATGAATTCGCAGTAAGAAGATTGAGTCTCATTCCCTATGTACGAGAGTAAAGTGGAAGTAAACATAAGCAGTGGAAACTGTTTACCCCAGGATCAGTTGATTAGTCATCATGTCTTGAAGCGGGTGCAAAAGATCAACTGTATGGAGTTTACACTATTGTATGTATTACCATACCGGGGATCAATCAAAAATGAGTGGACGGTTAGAAACACCAAGGTTCACAAAGGATTAGTAATGGAGATGTTGTAAGGTATCCAAAGGGATATTTCTGCATTAAAAGGAATCATAATGAGGGCTTGAGGTTGGTAGAAATGATCAAGCAGTACTTCCCCATGATCCCGATCCAGAGTATGCTCCTATCCACTGATTAAAGAATGACTATCAGGAACGAAGTAATCCTTTATTTTCTAGAGCCCCTTCTGCGAACGAAGAACAGGAACGAAAGAAATCGAATGCAATAGGAAAAATAAATATAGAATAGAAATAATAAGAGGTTTTTGTTTATTCTTTCTTTCCTCCATCCATACTCATTCATCCAGATGGAATTATTCTCATGATTCATGAACTAGTGTAATGTCTAATTATTCTTCGTAATCGAAAGATATGGGTCCAAATATCTATTAACGAGTATTTTATTGAAGGATCAAGTTATTACTGAACAAAGAAAAATCGTAAAGGATGAGATGGATTCAGAAGCTCTTTTTATTCGTTATTAATTAAAGCAGACAGAATTTCATTGGTCTAATTCGGGACATTCCGATGCATCTTTACTCTACCCTACAAATATGTCGAGGTAATACCAAACCAATCCTTAGATTTCTTCGTGGCCATCGAGGAGCCGTATGAGGCTGAGGTCTCATGTACGGTTCTGGAATAGAGATGGGACAGTGATGTTATCATCGACTATGATTATCTAACAGTTCAAGTACAGTTGATATAGTCGAGGCACAGTCAAAATATGGATTTTGTGGGTGGAATCTGTGGCGTCAACCTATAGGGTTTATAGTTTTTCTAATTTCTTCCCTAGCGGAATGTGAGAGATTGCCCTTTGATTTACCAGAAGCAGAAGAGGAATTAGTAGCAGGTTATCAAACCGAATATTCAGGTATCAAATCTGGTTTATTTTACGTTGCTTCTTACCTAAATCTACTAGTTTCTTCATTATTTGTAACAGTTCTTTACTTAGGCGGATGGAATCTTTCTATTCCGTACATATCAATTCCTGAACTTTTCGGAATAAATAAAACTGGTGGAGTCTTTGGAAGCACAATCGGTATCCTTATTACATTAGCAAAAGCTTATCTGTTCCTGTTCGTTCCTATCACAACAAGATGGACTTTACCCAGGATGAGAATGGACCAACTTTTAAATCTTGGATGGAAATTTCTTTTACCTATTGCTCTAGGTAATCTATTATTGACAACTTCTTCCCAACTCCTTTCATTTTAGTAGAATATGATATTCTAGATTCATAACCTCTCTGAAGCAAGAGAAAGAAACATCCAATTATTCATGGATATCCACGATATGTTCCCTATGCTGAATGGATTCATGAATTATGGTCAACAAACAGTACGAGCTGCAAGGTACATTGGTCAAAGTTTCATGATTACCTTATCTCACACGAATCGTTTACCTGTAACTATTCAATATCCTTATGAAAAATCGATCACATCAGAACGTTTCCGTGGTCGAATCCACTTTGAATTTGATAAGTGCATTGCTTGTGAAGTATGTGTTCGCGTATGCCCTATAGATCTACCCGTTGTTGATTGGAGATTGGAAACAGATATTAGAAAAAAACGATTGCTTAATTATAGTATTGATTTTGGAATCTGTATATTTTGTGGTAACTGCGTCGAGTATTGCCCGACAAACTGTTTATCAATGACTGAAGAATATGAACTTTCTACTTATGATCGTCACGAATTGAATTATAATCAAATTGCTTTGGGTCGATTACCAATGTCAGTAATTGGAGATTACACAATTCAAACAATTATGAATTCGACTCAAATGAAAATAGCCATGGATAAATCCCTTGATTCAAGAACCATTACCAATTACTAAGATAAAGTTTTAATCTAAAGGAGGGAAGTTTCTTTCATTTTGGTTGGTCAGTAACTACAAATCATAACTATATTTGATTTGTTAGAATACAAGTTTGATTTGGATTTAGAATATATTCATATATCTGCTATCCGCGATGATTTCGAAAAATGAAGAACTATTCTTTCGGATACATAAGCGGGATTGATCCAATAACTGTAACTGTATCTACAATCCACACCACATTAGGATTCAATTTCATTAAGAACGTATCAATACAAAAAAAAATAGGGTAACTTCTTTTCCTTTTTTTTTTTTACTGGCCTGGTCAGTAAGGTAAGGTCATGAAATATTTCTACTTATTTATTTTATCTCATATTTTGCACATAATGGATTTACCTGGACCAATACATGATATTTTTTTAGTATTTCTGGGATCAGGTCTTATATTAGGCGGTCTGGGAGTGGTATTACTTACCAATCCAGTTTATTCTGCCTTTTCATTGGGATTGGTTCTTGTTTGTATATCCTTATTCCATATTCCATCGAACTCCTATTTTGTAGCTGCTGCACAGCTCCTTATTTACGTTGGAGCCATAAATGTCTTAATCGTATTTGCTGTGATGTTCATGAATGGTTCAGAATATTACAATTATTTCCACCTTTGGACCGTCGGAGACGGGGTCACTTCACTGATTTGTACAAGTATTCTTTTTTCTCTAATTAAGACTATCCTAGATACGTCATGGTACGGGATTATTTGGACTACAAGATCAAACCAGATCATAGAGCAAGACCTGATAAGTAACGTTCAACAGATTGGGATTCATTTATCAACAGATTTTTATCTTCCATTTGAACTCATTTCTATAATTCTTTTAGTTGCTTTGGTAGGTGCAATTGCTATGGCTCGTCAGGAATAAATACTTAGGATTAGAAATCCAAAATCAAATAAATGAAAATAAAGAAACAAGAAATAAGGTCTTGTTCTGTGTTATCACATCTATTTTCCTTCAATTCTACTTTCATATTGTTGATATATTGATTGAATTGAAAAGTTTGTTTTTAGTTCGACCCATTCCCAATACCTTCCTTTGTCCCGTACTTCTTATATTCTAGTCAACCGAATCCGTTAAATTCTTTGTTGTTCATATTGAAATGAATCGAGATTTATGAGGAGTTGGTCAATGATGCTCGAGCATGTACTTGTTTTGAGTGCCTATTTATTTTCTATCGGTATCTATGGCTTGATCACAAGCCGAAACATGGTTAGAGCACTTATGTGTCTTGAGCTTATACTGAATGCTGTTAATATAAATCTCGTAACATTTTCTGATTTATTTGATAGTCGCCAATTAAAAGGAGACATTTTCTCAATCTTCGTTATAGCGATTGCAGCCGCTGAAGCAGCTATTGGGCCAGCTATTGTTTCGTCCATCTATCGTAACAGAAAATCAACTCGTATCAATCAATCTAATTTGTTGAATAAATAGTCGTAATCATATAAATAAAGACATATAGTTATAGTATAGAATATTCACCAAACCAATTAGAATTAGCAAAATGTGTACGACTCATATCATATAACCATGTTTGGTGAAACGTAAGAAATCAAATCAAAGTATCTTGGCCCTTTCTCATGAACAGATCCAGAAAGAAATTGATTACAAAAAATTCTGGTAACCCACTGATTCGTCTGGTGTCTACAATATACGATTCATTTACTACTGATTCTACCGGATTGAAAATTTATGACATTCAAAAAATTTATAGATCCAATGTCACATTCAGTCAAAATTTATGATACATGTATAGGGTGTACTCAATGTGTACGAGCCTGCCCCACAGATGTATTGGAAATGATACCTTGGGACGGATGTAAAGCTAAGCAAATTGCTCCTGCTCCAAGAACGGAGGACTGTGTAGGTTGTAAGAGATGTGAATCTGCTTGTCCAACAGATTTCTTGAGTGTACGAGTTTATTTATGGTATGAGACAACTCGCAGCATGGGTCTAGCTTATTGACACGTCCCAGAAAACTCCTCTTGAATCCATTTGATTTCTCTTTACCGACAAAAACCCGTACTCGATAAAAGAGATTATTCCGAGCACGGGTTTTTCTGGTCAAAGTGTATCTTGTCTTTACCACGAGTCATTTTCCTTGGTTAACAATAATTGTTGTTTTGCCGATATCCGCGGGTTCTTCAATTGGATTTCTTCCTTATAGAGGAAATAAGGCGGTTAGATGGTATACAATATGCATATGCATATTGGAACTCCTTCTAACAACCTATGCATTCTGTTATCATTTCCAATTGGACGATCCATTAATCCAATTGGAGGAGGATTATAATTGGATAAATCTTTTTGATTTTAACTGGAGACTGGGGATCGATGGACTTTCGATGGGCCCTGTTTTATTGACGGGATTCATCACTACTTTAGCTACTTTAGCGGCTTGGCCAGTTACTCGAGATTCGCGATTGTTCCATTTTCTGATGTTAGCAATGTACAGTGGTCAAATAGGATCATTTTCGTCTCGAGACCTCTTACTTTTTTTCATGATGTGGGAGTTAGAATTAATTCCTATTTACCTACTTCTATCCTTGTGGGGGGGGAAGAAACGTCTGTACTCAGCTACAAAGTTTATTTTGTACACTGCAGGGGGTTCTATTTTTCTCTTAATGGGAGTTTCGGGTATGGGTTTATATAGTTCCAATGAACCAACATTCAATTTTGAAACATTAACTAATCAATCGTATCCCGTGGCATTAGAAATAATATTTTATATTGGCTTCTTTATTGCTTATGCCGCCAAATCACCGATTATGCCCCTCCATACATGGTTACCAGATACCCATGGAGAAGCACATTACAGTACATGTATGCTTCTAGCTGGAATCTTATTAAAAATGGGAGCATATGGATTGGTTCGAATCAATATGGAATTATTACCCCACGCCCATTCTATATTTTCTCCCTGGTTGATGATAATAGGAGCTATTCAAATAATCTATGCAGCTTCAACTTCTCCCGGTCAGCGCAATTTAAAAAAGAGAATTGCCTATTCCTCCGTATCTCATATGGGTTTCATAATCATAGGAATTGGTTCCATAACCGATACAGGACTCAATGGATCTATTTTACAAATAATCTCTCATGGATTTATTGGTGCTGCACTTTTTTTCCTGGCAGGAACGACTTACGATAGAATACGTCTTGTTTATCTTGACGAAATGGGTGGAATAGCCATACTAATGCCAAAAATGTTTATGATGTTCAGTAGCTTCTCGATGGCTTCTCTTGCATTGCCCGGAATGAGTGGTTTTGTTGCAGAATCGGTAGTATTTTTGGGAATAATTACCAGCCCGAAATACTTTTTATTCCCAAAAATACTAATTACTTTTGTAATGGCAATTGGAATGATATTAACTCCTATTTATTCATTATCTATGTCACGCCAGATCTTCTATGGATACAAGCTATTCAATGTTTCAAACTCTTATTTTGTGGATTCTGGACCACGAGAACTATTTATTTTGATCTGTATCCTTTTACCCGTAATAGGTATTGGTATTTATCCCGATTTCGTTCTCTCACTATCAGTTGACAAGGTAGAAGCTATTCTATCTAGTTACTTTCATAGATAGCTTTCATGGATAAGGACAAGGCCGAAAATCCTGCGATTTACCCAAAAATACTTCTCTGCACAATGGAAAAAGAGAAAAGAAGTGTTCTTTTTCCTTATCTCAAGTCAAAAATTAAATTAAGTGAATTGAAATTGTAATCAGATACATATGGATTTTTTGAGAACCATTTGAATTACTACTTGATTCGAATGATTCTCAAAAAATAGCACAAGCTTTTCCTTATATATGGGACGATGCTTCTTGGTATTCTTCAGTTCATTTCTTTATCTTTATCTTTACTTTAAACTTTAATTAGATGTTTCATGTGAATGAACCATAACTATGTAATCCTATTCCTAATAGATTGACTCCGAAATAGCAGATCCAAATTATAAGAAATCCCATAGAAGCCACAATTGCCGAATTCATACCTTGTAAACTTTTATTTGTTCTAGTATGTGAATAAATCGCGGATATAGTCCAAGTAATAAATGCCCAAGTTTCCTTGGGGTCCCAATTCCAATAAGATCCCCATGCCTCATTAGCCCATACTGCTCCCGAAAGAATACCTATAGTTGAAAAGGTAAACCCTAGGCCAATGACACGATAACTCCAATGATCCAATCGCTGAGTCAATTGATACCTGTGATAATTTCTAAATAAAAGAAAAGAAGTGTTTTTCAAAAGACTTCTTTTTTCATTCAAGTATTTGATCTCACCAAACGAAAATGGCCAGATTAATAAATGATTTGTAAAACCAATCATATCTATGTTTTTTCTAAATGTAATCACTAGAAGAGCTATTGATAATAATGATCCACATAAAAGAGCTGCGTAGCTCAATAACATCATACTTACGTGCATCATTAACCAATGGGATTGTAGAGCAGGTACTAATATTGCGGATTGATGTATTTCAGTTGAAAGCCCCGAAGTGGCAAAGCTTTGGGTACAAATAGCACTTGGCGCGGTTATTGTGCTGAAATGATTCTTATGGTTCTTAAAATATGGAACCATAAGAATAAGAGAGAAACTCCACGAAAGGAACATTAATGATTCATATAAATCATTTAAGGGGAAATGCCCTGAATAAATCCAACGAGTAACCAATAATCCTGTTATACAGAAAAACGTAGCTATCATGCCTTTTTCTGACGAGTCACATAGTCCTACGATTTCGTGGACTAATAAAGTCATTAAATGGGCCGTAATGACGATTGCAATGATTGAAAAAGAGATGTGAGTTAATATATGTTCTAAAGTCACAAATATCATAAAAAAAAATCATTAAAAAAAAAGGGGGGGGGGTCCTTCCATTATGGAATGGAAATCAGGAATTCAATTTCTTATAGGATCCCCTGTACCACTTTTAGGAGATGCCGCCACTCGGATTCGAACCGAGATGCTCTAGCACTGCTTCCTAAGAGCAGCGTGTCTACCAATTTCACCATGGCGGCTTGCTCGAAATAATAATAGCCTATCCATAGGAAAGCGTCGAGATTGAAGGATTTAATCCAATCCATTTTTAGGAAAAATTCCAATCAATAAAGAGTCGTTCAAATATTCATTTGAACGTTCAATAATCCTTAGTATGGCGCTATAGTGTCAGTATTAAAAATACACTTTTGCGTAGTAGTATATGTTCTCCTGGAACAGTTGGAACTAGATAGTTATGTCTTTAGTTGAGGGATAGAAGTCAGAATTGTCCTTTTTTTTTTGATGATTCATTTATCTGATTCCACGGATCCCAAATCCAAATTTGAGTAATGAAGAAAACAAATAGGAATTTTTATGTATCAAATTATGTATCAAAATGGAATCACTAATCCAAGTCCAAGAGGCTTTTGTAAATCTTTGGATAAAATAGCTTGGTATCAATGATTGTGATACTCATTATGTACATAATTCGTCTTAGGATCTGCCCCATTTTTGGTTATTGGGCATATAAAAACTGAATTTCCATTTTGATCAGAACCCTACTCATAATAACAAAATGTTGATTGATCCTCCGGTCCAATCAAAACAGAGGATTCATTTTTGATCACAGAAGATTCACTCATTCGTCGTACATAAATATAGATATAAATGGGATCCAGGAACGTTTATTAATACAAATTAGGTCGAAACAATAGGTAGTATATGTAGTGAGTGATAGAGTTACAAACTCTTAAAAATATCTGAATTTATAAAATATAAAAAATAATAATGATAAGGTATCATATAAAGTAAGAATTTTATTGAAAAGTTGAAAGTATAAAGAAAGTATCTAGTGGATTTTCCTTCACTCCTCGTAGACAGTGTTCCTTATCGAGTTATAATCCAAATACATTCAATCAAATGTCATTCAACTGACCAAGCATGGAAAACAATTTGATCCGATGTGTGGAAGTGTAATTTGAAATTAAAAAATGGGGAGAGGGATTGGTATCAGGAACTACTAAAGAGTCTTTCATTAATGAAAATAGAAAAATAAATGAATTTCAATGATCCATTTATTTTTATTACATATCTGATATCTGTATGGGACAAAAAGAATAAAATGAAAATAAAAAGGAGTTCTAACATCGTTCATACTTGTTGCAGATATTCCAAAAATATACATAAAAATATACATGATATATAACTATTTAACTATTGGGATACATAATCCAATTCCAATTTCCAAAAACAAAAATCCGATTTTTGTTTTTGGCATTGTTATTGTAAAAAGTGAATCGATGGGAAAAACGACAATTCCCATCTCGCGAATAAAACAAAAAAGAAAAAATAGTACCGTTTTTTGGAACCAGTAGACAGAAGAATTCTTATTCTACATATCATAACAGGTAGTTGGTAGTTATATCTGATATTAATAAGTTCAGAATATTAGTATTAGTTGATGTGATTCATCTTATAAATTATAAATCATCCAATGATTCTAAGGGTTTATTATTTGTTTGTCGCACGAAAAAAACTTTTTGAATGCCCGGTAGAAACAGATTTAGCTAAAGAAAAAGCTTTTACTGCGGTCCAATATCCCTTTCTCCTCCAAATATTTCTACGAATACGCTTTTTTGACATAGAAGTACGTTTCTTTGGAACCGCCATTCAAAAATAAAGGAGATTACTCATTTTTATAGTTGGATGTGAAAGACATGTATTGTTCAAAATGGACCGTTCTTTCTATTCATTATCCATATCTATACTTATTCCATAGATGAGACTTCTTTCATAACATAAAAAACTATACGCGCGCATTTCATATTTCATATAGTTTCATTTTCATATAGTATGACTAGGAATAAAAAAGAGAAAATGATGTGAGTCTCTAAATATAACTCTCACAGAAAAGAAATAAAATGAATCTTTTTTTTTTCGCATCTATGCTAGATACAATGTTTGAAGAAAGAATAATCCGTACTCATTCGTATCCCTAATATCGTCATTTTCATCTATGGAATCCACTTTAATATTTTTATAAAAAAAAGATTAATCGAATCGGTTCCTATTGGTTCCCATTGATAAGACTGAATAAAGGGTTCCAATTCCTATTTGAGTCTATTTATATAGCGCCATGGTACATTTAAATTATTGAGTTTAATAAATCGAAAAACTGAAGAACCATTATCTAATCTCAAGAAAACAATAACGTAACATTTTTCCATCAATTGATCAAGCTAAAGCATCTAAAGCATAGGGTGTCACTAATTTCAATTGAAACGGGACTAGTCGCCAATCTGTTAAATGATACATTACTTTATAATTTAATTTTTTTTTTTAAGAAAATAAAGGTAATTTTCGTTTTTAGTTCTATGGGAAATGACGAGCATCATAGAATTTCCCATAAGATGAGTCTATTGAAAGCCAATAAATCAGTTCTACTTAGTTAATGACTCCGAATAAAATAACTAAAATAACTAGGTCTTATTTGATTGGGTCGAGTTATTGATGGGTCTCATGATCCATATCAGAATCAAGGACTTTTTTTTAGTGTAGTTTTTTCCTTACTATGAAAGATATAAATATCCTTACTTAATAGTGTAGATAGTGTAGTGGAATAAAATATCATATTCTGTATCTTAAATCTTAATGAGTACCTTAGGTAATAACTAGTTGGTAACCATTAACTAATGACTTGGTCATATCATCTGACCAATTCAAACTTTTTGGTTTGAATTGCAGAAATACGTGGGAAAGCATAATTTATAATAATTTTAAATTATAAATATTATTTCCTATTTAATAAATATTATATTGCATTTTTGTTCTTTCATATCACTATT